TTACCTTTATTGATAGTAGCTAAAAATATGGGTCGTATGTTATTATTGCAACTTCCTGAATGGTCTAAGGATTTACAGGAATGGAATAGAGAAATGCATGTTAAATGTACCTATAATGGTGTTCAATTATCAGAAACCGAATTTCCGAAAAATTGGTTAACAGACGGTATTCAGATAAAAATCCTATTTCCTCTCTGTCTGAAACCTTGGCACAGATCTAAGCTGCAAACCTCTCATAGAGATCTAATGAAAAAAATAAAAAAAAAAGATGATTTTTGTTTTTTAACGGTTTGGGGAATGGAAGCTGAACTTCCTTTTGGTTCTCCCCGAAAAAGACCTTCTTTTTTTGAGCCCATTTTTAAAGAACTCAAAAAAAAAATTAAAAAATTGAAAAAGAAATATTTTCTAGTTTTAAGAGTTTTAAAGGGAAGAACAAACTTTTTTCTAACAGTCTCAAAAGAAACAAAAAATTGGGTCATCAAAAGTGTTCTATTTATAAAAAGAATAAGAAAAGTACTTTCAAAAGTAAATCAAATTCTGTTATTTAGATTGAGAGAAGTATATGAATTAAGTGAAACTAAAAAAGAAAAAGATTCTATAATCAACAATCAGATAATTCATGAATCGTTTAATCAAAGTCGATCTACAGATTGGACAAATTATTCCCTGACAGAAAAAAAACGGAAGGATCTGACTGATAGAACACGCACAATTAGAAATCAAATAGAAAAAATTACAAACGACAAAAAAAAAGTAACTCCAGGAATAAATATTAATTCTAACAAAACAACTTATAATGCCAAAAGACTAGAATCACTAAAAAATATTTGGCAAATATTAAAAAGAAGAAATGCTCGATTAATCAGTAAATTACATTATTTTATAAAAATTTTCATTGAAAGAATCTACATAGATGTCTTTCGATGTATCATTAATATTCCCCAAATCAATATACAACTTTTTCTTGAATCAACAAAAAAAATGATTGATAAATACATTTACACTAATGAAACAAATCAAGAAAGAATTAATAAAACAAATCAAAATACAATTCACTTTATTTCGACTATAAAAAAGTCACTTTATAATATTAGTAATAGTAAAAGGAATTCACCTATTTTTTGTGACTTATCCTCCTTGTCACAAGCATATGTATTTTACAATTTATCCCAAACCCACTTGGATAAATTAAGATCTGTTCTTCAATATCACGGAACATCTTTTTTTCTTAAGACTGGGATAAAGGATTCTTTTGGAACACAAGGAATAATTCATTCTGAATTAAGATATAAGAAATTTCGGAGTTATGGAGCGAATCAATGGAAAAACTGGTTAAGGGGTCATTATCAATACGATTTATCTCAGATTAGATGGTCTAGATTAATCCCACAAAAATGGCGAAATAGAGTCAATCAATGTCGTACAGCTCAAAAGAAAGATTTAAAGAAATGGAATTCATATGAAAAAAACCAATTACTTTATTACAAAAAACAAAAAGATTCTGAAGTATATTCATTATCGAATCAAAAAGATAATTTTCAAAAATACTTTAAATATGATCTTTTATCATATCAATCTATTAATTATGAAACTAAGAGGAACTCATATATTTCTGTTTATGGATCACCATTACAAGTAAATACGAATCAAAAGATTTCTTATAATTACAACACACCTAAAGGCAAATTATTTGATAAATGGGGGGGTATTCCTATCAATAATTATCTAGGAAGAGGTGATATTATGTATATGGAAAAAAATCCAGATAGAAAATATTTTGATTGGAAAATTCTCAAGTTTTGTCTTAGAAAAAAAGTCAATATTGAGGCCTGGATCAAGATCGATTCCAACAGTAATAAAAAAACTAAGATTGGAACTAATAATTACCCAATAATTGATAAAATTGATAAGAAAGGTCTTTTTTATCTTACAATTCATCAAGATCTAGAAATCAATCCACCCAATCATAAAAAAATCTTTTTTGATTGGATGGGAATGAATGAAGAAATACTAAATTGTCCTATATCCAATCTGGAACTTTGGTTCTTCCCCGAATTTGTGCTACTTTATAATGCATATAAAATGAAACCGTGGATTATACCAAGCAAATTACTTCTTTTAAATTTGAATATAAATGAAAATGTTAGTGAAAATAAAAACGTCAATGGAAAGCCAAAAGGGAATTTTTTTATACCATCGAATGAAGAAAAAAAATCTTTTGAATTAAAGAATCGAAATCAAGAAGAAAAAGAACCCGCAGATCGACGAGATCGTGGTTCAGATGCACAAAACCAAAGAAATCTTGGATCCCTTCTCTCAAACCAACAAAAAGATATTGAAGAAGATTATGCGCGATCAGACATGAAAAAACGTAAAACGAAAAAACAATACAAGAGCAACACGGAAGCAGAACTAAATTTCTTCCTGAAACGATATTTGCTTTTTCAATTGAGATGGGACGATGCTTTGAATCAAAGAATGATCAATAATATTAAGGTATATTGTCTCCTGCTTAGACTGAGAAACCCAAGAAAAATTACTATATCCTCTATTCAAAGAAGAGAAATGAGTCTGAATATAATGCTGATTCAGAAGAATTTACCTCTTACAGAATTGATGAAAAAAGGGATATTGATTATCGAATCGGTTCGTCTGTCTGTAAAAAATGATGGACAATTTATTATGTATCAAACCATAGGTATTTCATTGGTTCATAAGAGTAAACGCCAAATTAATCAAAGATATCGAGAACGAGGATATGTTGATAAGAAGAATTTTGATGAATCTATTTCAAAACATCAAAGAATGACTGGAAATAGAGATAAAAATCATTCGAATTTACTTGTTCCTGAAAATATTTTATCATCTAGACGTCGTAGAGAATTGAGAATTTTAATTTGTTTCAGTTCAACGAATAGAAATGGTGTGAATAGAAATCCGGTATTTTGTAACGAGAACAACGTAAAAAACTGGAGTCCATTTTTGGATGAAAGTAAACATCTTGATAGTGATAAAAATGAATTAATTCAATTAAAGTTCTTTCTTTGGCCGAATTATCGATTAGAAGATTTAGCTTGTATGAATCGCTATTGGTTTGATACGAATAATGGCAGTCGTATCAATATGTTAAGACTACGTATGTATCCACGATTAAAAATTGGTTAATGTTAATACCGTATTTTTCCTATATATCCTATACCGTATATGGTATATGAAAGTAAACAGATGTACACATACCTTGTCTTACATCCCATTCTAATATACATCAATAAAGTATCAATTAGATAAAAAGTGAATTGAATCAACAAAATCTTCTTCATTTTCGGTTTAAATATAAATTATTCGCTTTTGTGAGTGCAAAAACGTACCATCCTTTTGTATCCCTATTCGAATCCAATTTGATTAATTCATTTTAATTGATAAAATTAGGAGTCGATAAAGAAATTAAGATCATTATGTATATCACATTCAAATTACTGGCATTATTATTTCTGATCGATAAAATTACATATCTGTAAAGTCAAAAAAGGAGGAGGAAATTCTTTTATGGTCAAAAATTCATTCATTTCCGTTACTTCACAAGAAGAAAAGAAAGAAAACAGGGGGTCTGTTGAATTTCAAGTAGTCAGTTTTACCAATAAGATACGGAGACTTACTTCACATTTGGAATTGCACAAAAAAGACTATTTATCTCAGAGAGGTCTACGGAAAATTCTGGGAAAACGTCAACGGCTATTGGCTTATTTGTCAAAAAAAAATAGAGTACGTTATAAAGAAATAATTGGTCAGTTGGATATTCGAGAGATAAAAACTCGTTAATTTGAAGAATCTTTTTGATCGTTTAAATTTTGATGAACTTCTTTTTTTTCACTTTCAGCAATTCATGGAAGAATGAATGGGGAAAAACCTATGACTGCACCAGCTACAAGAAAAGACCTCATGATAGTCAATATGGGTCCTCACCACCCATCAATGCATGGTGTTCTTCGACTCATCGTTACTCTAGATGGTGAAGATGTTATTGACTGCGAACCAATATTGGGTTATTTACACAGAGGAATGGAAAAAATTGCAGAAAACCGAACAATTATACAATATTTGCCTTATGTAACACGTTGGGATTATTTAGCTACTATGTTCACAGAAGCAATAACTGTAAATGCACCAGAACAGTTAGGCAATATTCAAGTACCTAAAAGGGCGAGCTACATCAGAGTCATTATGTTGGAGTTGAGTCGTATAGCTTCGCATTTGTTATGGCTTGGCCCTTTTATGGCAGATATTGGGGCACAGACCCCCTTCTTCTATATTTTTCGAGAACGAGAATTGATATATGACCTATTCGAAGCTGCCACCGGTATGCGAATGATGCATAATTATTTTCGTCTCGGAGGAGTAGCTGCTGATCTACCTCATGGATGGATAGATAAATGTTTAGATTTTTGCGATTATTTTTTAACAGGGGTTGCTGAATATCAAAAGCTTATTACACAGAATCCTATTTTTTTAGAACGAGTTGAAGGAGTAGGCATTATTGGCGGAGAAGAAGCAATAAATTGGGGTTTATCAGGACCAATGCTACGAGCTTCCGGAATACAATGGGATCTTCGTAAAGTTGATCATTATGAGTGTTACGACGAATTTGATTGGGAAGTACAATGGCAAAAAGAAGGGGATTCGTTAGCTCGTTATTTAGTACGAATCAGCGAAATGACAGAATCTATAAAAATTATTCAACAGGCTCTAGAAGGAATTCCAGGGGGGCCCTATGAGAATTTAGAAATCCGACGCTTTGATAGAGTAAGGGATCCCGAATGGAATGATTTTGATTATCGATTCATTAGTAAGAAACCTTCTCCGACTTTTGAATTATCACAGCAAGAACTTTATGTAAGAGTCGAAACCCCAAAAGGAGAATTGGGAATTTTTCTGATAGGAGATCAGAGTGTTTTTCCCTGGAGATGGAAAATTCGCCCACCCGGTTTTATCAATTTGCAAAT